TGAATTTTTATTCCAGAAAGGTTTATTCGACCTAATCGTACCACGTAATACTTTAAAAAGTGTTCTGAGTGAGTTATTTAAGCTCCACGCCTTTTTTCCGTTGAATTCAAATTCAATCAAGTAGAGCGTACTAAGGTCAATTATTTTATTTGTAGCAAACAAGTAGTTAGCTTGTCGGAATTAAAGTAAATAAGAATGGAATTTTCTTTGGTTGGTGACCTAAGATCTAATTGTAGAAAGAAGCAAAAGTTGCGGATAACTCTTTTTTTTTACCTAGATTTCCGATTACTAATTAAGAAGTCTTTATCAAGAAGATAAAAGCGTGAGTTCTTCCTTTCGTGAAATTAGGCAAATAAAACGAATTTCGCCTTACGTAGATAATCAAATATAGAAAAGATAGATATATAGTTATAGTTTTTTATCTTTCTGCATTGCCCGAAAATCTCATTTTCACTAAAAATCCCGGTTGTGTCGCATTCTAGCAAATCTTTCGATAATTTGTAAGAAACCTTTTAAAATTAGAAGACAAGAACAAAACACAAATAAATTAAGAAAAATAATATAATCAAAGTTTATTATCATACGTATCTTTCGTGTAGAAAGATGAATAAGTTGATTTATTTAGTTCTACATTCCTTGGACTTAGTTTATATACTCACTTAGATAAGATATATAGATATTTATTTATTCTAATTTTAAAATTCAATTTATTAATAAAGACCAATTCATAATAATTACAATTTTGAATTATAATTATTATAAAATATGATATAAAAAAAATAATAACAGGTGCAAATAGTAAATCGAGGTACCCCATTTTATGACAACTTTCACTTTTCCCTCTATTTTTGTGCCTTTAGTAGGCCTAGTATTTCCGGCAATTGCAATGGCTTCTTTATTTCTTTATGTTCAAAAAAACAAGATTGTTTAGATCTGAGGGTACCCAATCTCATCCGTTTTCTTTGAACTTCTACTTGCTAGCATAACACAGAGATTTATTTCTTTCGGGAAATGGAAATATGGTATGACATGTGATTTCTAAAGGAAAAAGCTATTATGCCTGCAGAAAATGATCTATGGGTAAATAAATTCCAGCTAGTTTCAAATAGAGCAGGATCGTTGGATACCTAAAGTTGGTGGATCTATCTGTATATCAATATGTATATTGGGATCAAGGGTATCTTATTAGTTTAGATCTAACCAATTTGATAAATTACTCCTAAGGGTTCACATCAACTAGCACTAGTTTGATGTGAACTAGTGCTAGTTTGATGAAAGTTTCTTCGGAAACAAAAAAAAGTCAAAATAATTTGGGGTATTCTCTCAATTCCAATAAAATGAAATCGGATCAAGTATGAGTTGGCGATCAGAACATATATGGATAGAACTTATAACGGGGTCTCGAAAACTAAGTAATTTTTGCTGGGCCCTTATCGTTTTTTTAGGTTCAGTAGGATTTTTATTGGTTGGAACTTCCAGTTATCTTGGTAGAAATTTGATATCTTTTGTTCCGGCTCAGCAAATTGTTTTTTTTCCACAAGGACTCGTGATGTCTTTCTACGGGATCGCAGGTCTCTTTATTAGTTCCTATTTGTGGTGCACAATTTCCTGGAATGTAGGTAGTGGTTATGATCGATTCGATAGAAAGGAAGGAATAGTGTGTATTTTTCGTTGGGGATTTCCTGGAAAAAATCGTCGCATATTCCTCCGATTCCGTATAAAAGATATTCAGTCCATTAGAATAGAAGTTAAAGAGGGTATTTATAATCGTCGTATCCTTTATATGGACATCAGAGGCCGGGGAGCTATTCCGTTGACCCGTACTGATGAGAATTTTACTTCACGAGAAATTGAACAAAAAGCCGCTGAATTGGCCTATTTTTTGCGCGTACCAATTGAAGTCTTTTGAGAAAAGGAAATGGGCTTAAGAATGAATGCTTTCTCAGCAGGAGGGAAAAAATGCAAGAATCCCGTTTTTTCTATAACAGAATTTAACTGAAGTTTCGTCAAAACGTTCATTCGAGCCAAAGCCGATGTATATGGAACAACCATAAAACAAAACTCCCTCTTTTGTGGTTTTTTATGCGTATCCAAATCCATGCAACTCAATTCAAACAAGTAACAAATTGAACTACTAGATTCAATTCATCGGATATATCAAACGATTTCGAAAGAAATAAATTGATCTTTTTTCAATATTTGTTGGAATTGATACTTTAGATGCAGATAAATCCTATCGTGTAATTTATTTCTGTCAATCGATCCTTTATTTATCCTTTCTTTTGTGTTCCATTACTAATACTAACCAACAATGGGTTTTCTTAATAATGATAACTGGCCCATTTCTGTCTTGTTTTACCACTCATTTTTTTATTATCACAATATCTTTATCTCAATTATTCTATTCTTGGATATGGGTAATCGTTGGAATTTTTTCAAAATATTGTATATTTTGATAGAAAAGGAATTCTTTCGTCTCAAAATATCAATAATTAAACAATATTCATTTCTTAAAGTGTCCCCTTTCGGCCATTCATCGAAAGGAGACACTTTAAGGAATTTGATGAATTGATAGATCTGGAAACAATATTTTTGATTATTTCTTGATTCGAATTCGAATTGGAGTCTTAGTCTATTTTTGTATTCTTTCTAGATTCACACAAAATCACAAATAAAATAGATTCATAGGTTTGATACCTTGTCTAGAACTCATGGGTAAAAGAAAAGAAATATTCGATCACATAGAGTCGACGAATGAAGTGGGTTAATTAATAATTCACAGACGAAAAATGGAAAAAAAGAAAGCATTCATTCCTCTTTTGTATCTTGCATCTATAGTGTTTTTGTCCTGTTGGATTTCTCTCTCATCCTTTACTAAAAGTATAGAATCTTGGGTTACTAATTGGTCGACTACTGATCAATCCGAAATCTTTTTGAATGATATTCAAGAAAAAAGTATTTTAGAAAAGTTCATAGAATTAGAGGAAATCCTCTTCTTGGACGAACTGATCAAGGAATACTCGGAGATACATCTACAAAAGCTTCCTATAGTAATACACAAGGAAACGATCCAATTAATCAAGATACACAATGAGGATCGTATCCATATGATTTTGCACTTCTCGACAAATATAATCTGTTTTGCTATTCTAAGCGGCTATTCTATTTTAGGTAATGAAGAACTTGTTATTCTTAACTCTTGGGCTCAGGAATTCCTATATAACGTAAGCGATACAGTAAAAGCTTTTTCGATTCTTTTATTAACGGATTTATGTATCGGATTTCATTCACCCCACGGTTGGGAACTAATGATTGGTTCTGTCTACAAGGATTTTGGATTTGTTCATAATGATCAAATCATATATGGTCTTGTTTCCACTTTTCCAGTTATTCTCGATACTATTTTTAAATATTGGATTTTCCGTTATTTAAATCGTGTATCTCCGTCACTTGTAGTTATTTATCATTCAATGAATGATTGATAAATGATCCACCGATATAAATCTAATCAAATTATAATGTTTCTTAATGTGTAGTTCTACATAAGCATTAAAAACTTTCTACCCGGGGGATTTTCATCCTATAGCATTCCAGTAAAATGATTCCAGTAAATAGCAGAATCGTGGATAGGGAACTATACGAGCGACCTACCCAATTTATTGTAGAAATTTTCGGATCAATGATTAGACCATGCAAACTAGAAATACTTTTTCTCGGATAAAGGAACAGATTACTCGATCTATTTCCGTATCGCTCATGATATATATCATGACTCGAACATCCATTTCAAGTGCATATCCCATTTTTGCGCAGCAGGGTTATGAAAATCCACGAGAAGCGACTGGGCGTATTGTATGTGCCAATTGCCATTTAGCCAATAAGCCCGTCGATATTGAGGTTCCACAAGCGGTACTTCCTGATACTGTATTTGAAGCAGTTGTTCGAATTCCTTATGATAAGCAAGTGAAACAAGTTCTTGCTAATGGTAAGAAAGGGGGTTTGAATGTAGGGGCTGTTCTTATTTTACCGGAGGGGTTTGAATTAGCTCCTTCCGATCGTATTTCTCCCAAGATGAAAGAAAAGATAGGCAATTTGTCTTTTCAGAGCTACCGCCCTAATCAAAAAAATATTCTTGTGATAGGGCCTGTCCCTGGTCAGAAATATAGCGAAATCACCTTTCCTATTCTTTCCCCCGACCCCGCTACTAAGAAGGATGTTCACTTCTTAAAATATCCTATGTACGTAGGGGGAAATAGGGGAAGGGGTCAGATTTATCCCGACGGAAGCAAGAGTAACAATACAGTTTATAATGCTACAGGGGCGGGTATAGTAAGTAAAATCATACGAAAAGAAAAGGGGGGATATGAAATAACCATAACAGATCTGTCGGATGGAGGTCAAGTGGTTGATATTATCCCTCCTGGACCAGAACTTCTTGTTTCTGAAGGTGAATCCATCAGATTTGATCAACCATTAACGAGTAATCCTAATGTGGGTGGATTTGGTCAGGGAGATGCAGAAATAGTACTTCAAGATCCATTACGCGTCCAGGGTCTTTTATTCTTCTTGGCATCTGTTAGTTTGGCACAAATCTTTTTGGTTCTTAAAAAGAAACAGTTCGAGAAGGTTCAATTGGCCGAAATGAATTTCTAGACTCGCCGATTTATCGACATCAAGTTCGTAAAAAGAAACAAATTATTGTTGTCGATCATGTATCATCAAAAAAAACTGAAATTCTGAAAAACCTTTTATTTACTTGTTCTTGTTTATACTCTTTTTCTACGAGCTTCGTGGGGAATCCCTTGTACCGCATTCCTAGTCATATCATATATTAGGTAGATCTTTTTTGGAGGAGACTATTTTATTTGACTTTACCACCGCTTTCTTTGTTTTTTTTTAGTCAAATTGAATTGGTACGACTATGTTACTATTGCCGGATTTCAATTATCAATCTTATTCTATTTCAAATAGAATAAGATTTGGGGTAGATAGTCGCATAA